ATTCGGCTTTGCGCTATAGTTAGCTCAGCACCAATCAAGAATCCCCAAGGAATTCCAAGAATTCTTGGTATACATTTGTTCCAACTCTCAACCCTCTTTTCTAGATTCATGGATATTGAATCAATCGAACGCACTTCTAAGACCTGTTCTACTTTTGGAAGACCCTGTGTTATATCACCAGATCTCGATTTTTCATATATAAATGTAACTAATGTATCTCCTTCGTAAAGGGTTTCCCCATAATGGCCATGAACAGTTGCTCCGGGGGTGGCCAAATAAGGCTTAGCTGATCGTATCACTATCGAGTCAACTTGAACAAGTATAACTTGACCCGATTTGAGGGGCGGTCCATTTTTGGCTATACATACATTTTCACAAATAAACTGTCCAAGACTAATTATTTTAGATGTCTCTGCACAATAATTGTGATGGAGAAAAGACCAATTCAAATTGACTGGATTTAAAATAATGTTACGGCATGGATCGGGATTAAAAATTTTTCCATTTTCATCCATTAAATAATATTTTAATTTAATCACTTGAAAAGTCTGTTTTAAATTGTCAAGTTGCAAATATTTAGTTACTAAGATCTGATTATGAGTTATTAAATGGTAAGATGAATAAAAATTCTCAATTGGAAGGCATGTTCCTAAAGGGCCCAATGAATTCCTAATTGGAATTAGGGGATCTTTTTTAATTGATTCTTTTATCACACTGTGATATTTTACATCTTTGAATGGCTCCATTCGAGAACAATTGGCTGCTGACAAAATTATCAACGACTGACATTCCTTATTTCTATTCAACAACGTATGAATAGTTCCTTGAGGTTGGTTAAGAGATTGTTGAATTTTTGCCTTGGAATAGGAATAAATGGCAGAAAAGGGGTTGATATTGGTACAATCTGATCCATTATCAGAGAGCAATCCTGACCCCGACGGATCATTCCTTTTTCCGATATACGAAATAGGGGATTTCACTAAGTTGATTCTTAGGAAATGTCGAATCAAACCATTTGTCCTTATTTCAACAAAAGAAGCACGGGCTTCTTCGCAAGAAGAACTTTTTTTGTCTTGGTTCCAATTCAATACTAAACAAGTCCGAACTAATTGAATACTTGTGTCAGAAATTCCTCGAATCGGTTTGCCATTTCCATAAAGGATATAATTGACAATTCGAAGTTGCACATTATCCCTTTCCTGCAATGGATCCGGTGGAAAAAGGGTTCCTAAATTTATACCGTCCGTTATTTCATATGTGACGACAGGTCGAACTAAAACAAAAAACCTTTTCTTACTAGGTGTAATTCGTTGGACATAGATCCAATTTTTAACTTTTTTGTATTCCTTGGAATTTCTTTTTCCTGTTCCTGGTGGTATCAAAACGCCGGTATGTCTGGATATCTTATCCGTCTCTCCAGGAAAATGGATATCTCCAGAAAAGATTTTCAGTTCAATTCGTTTTTTTTTTCTCTCCACCCGGACCAACCCACCGACTCGGCTTCTTAGATTTAAGGTGATTTGTGTATCGACCCCAACGATACTATTGTTCCGTACCATTATGGAAGAAGATCCGGGCAAGATATGCACCTCTTCAGGAATGAAAAAAAATCGATCTACTTTCATTTGGTATTTTGGCCTAAATTCCTTGACTCCTCGATACTCAATCAAATCCTCTTTTTTGATGACTGAATGCGTTTCTATAGTCCCATATTTAATAATGCCCGAACTCTTTCTTCTGTATCGAGGATCATCGAAATAAGCAAGAATACTATTTCGACGGAAAATACCATTTACGGGGATTTCAATCGAGATACCTGAACAGGGCATTAGTTCATTCTCGAGTTCTTGAATCGAGTGTAGTGGAATGATGAATTTATTTCTTCGCCTTTTTGACAATAAATCAGAATTCCCGTGAAGAATAGGCGAATATACGAGATTATACTGACCAGTACATATGATTCGATTAAGGTCTGAATAATCAGGAATCCTATCTTCTTTTTGACCATAAAAATCCGAACTAAACAATTTCTGCCTCGCCTGATCATTGGTTACTGAGAGGTTAGAAGTATATCTTCGCTTGCCAGAAAGAGAATGCGCATTCATTTGATCCTGATCCTTGTGGATCGAAAGGTAGACTAGACTGGACCTGCACGGCCCTCCTAATAATATCCATAAATGACTTGTTTTTGGTAATAGATGAACATTACCATATGTAAATTCGGGTGCATGATAGACATCGGTACTCCAGTGCATTTCTCCGTCTGAATCAGAATAAATATGTTTTCGAACCTTCTCTTTAAAATTCAAAGTGGATATTCCTGCGCGAATCTCAGCAATTACTTGTTCTGATTCTACATATTGATCGTTTTGAACTAAAAGCAAACTTTTGGGTGGAATATTCACATTATGTAGAATATCTTCACTCTCAATAGTTACATACAAGTCTATAGAACATAGAAAGGCGGGATGCCCATGACGTGTACGTGTCGGATGAACCA